TCGTAGGGTTAAAACCAAAAAATATTTGTTGTTTTCCTGATGCTTCCTCACGTTTTTGATAAAACCTTCTCTTAAAAGTATTTTAACAATGTTTTCCGTGATGTTAGTGGATGCTATTTGAATCGTCCCTTTTCTATTCATGTCAGCATTTCGTATAGAGGTTATTATGTCAGCAATAGTGTCCCTACCCATGATAAACTAAAATTTTGGTTGCCTCCCATTTTTGATATAATCAACATGCTATTTTTTTTTTTTTTTTTTTATTTTTGTTATTAAATAAAGGGATATGCGTCCGATACAACCTAATCCACTAATTACTCTATTTCATCCAAATACTATGTATAATATAACTATATTACGTATGATCTCATCTTATAATACTTCAGGTGCTAATGAAACTATTTTAGTGAAATTTAACTGTCTCAATTCTCGGGCAATCGCACCAAAAACTCGAGTTCCTTTTGGATTTCCTTCTTGATCAATCACAACTGCAGCATTATCATCATATCGTATTATCATACCGTTGTCACGTTTAAGTTCTTTACAAGTACGTACAATTACAGCTCTGATCACCTCTGATCTTTCTAGAGGTGTGTTTGGTAATGCTTCCTTGATCACAGCAACAATAATGTCACCGATATGAGCATATCGGCGATTACTAGCTCCTATGATTCTAATACACATTAATTCTCGGGCCCCGCTGTTATCCGCTACATTCAAATGGCTTTGAGGTTGAATCATATCATTTTTGAATCTGTTCTTTCAATGTTAATGCAAAGGGCGAAGTAAAAAAAAAAAGAAATATTGTTTGTCAAAAAGAAACCTGCAATTTTTTTTTATCCCCAAGACTTCTTTTCTTTGGTTCTACGTTCCTATCCCGAAATAATAAATTGAGTTCGTATAGGCATTTTGGACGCCGCTATTGAAATAGCCTTTCTGGCTATATTTTCTGCTACTCCGCCCATTTCATAAAGTATTCGACCTGGTTTAACGACAGCTACCCAATATTCGGGAGATCCTTTACCCGAACCCATACGTGTTTCCGTAGGTCTTACCGTAACTGGTTTGTCTGGAAATATACGTACCCATATTTTTCCACCACGGCGCACATTTCTTGTCATTGCTCGTCGCCCTGCTTCTATTTGTCTAGATGTGATCCAAGCGGGTTCAAGTGCCTGAAGAGCATATTTACCGAAACAAATACGATTACCTCGATAAGATATTCCTTTCATTCTTCCTCTATGTTGTTTTCGAAATCTGGTTCTTTTAGGGTTATAGTTGATGGTTCTTTCTCAATTCCATCTCTACTACAGAACCGGACATGAGAGTTTCTTCTCATCCGGCTCATCGCGAATGAAACGATTCGAATTTGAGAATTTTATGAAAATATACTGAATCGTGGATTCTTTGAGATTTCATCTAATCTATTAGAAATTTCTATATCTTGTTTGGATATATACTTAAACATGTATTTTTTTTCTAGATAATTATTTCTATTTCTAGATAATGAGATAATGTGGTTTTTTTCTAACGAATCTTTATTTTGTTTTGCCTTTGATCATATTATCATATTGGATCGAACAAGATTGAGTAATCTAATAAAAACCTTCGCGGGCGAATATTTACTCTTTCAATATCTATTTTAGTTGTAGGGTTAGCTCATGAATTCTCGGAATAAATGAATTGGTCCCTGGTTCGTTCCGCCATCCCACCTAATGAATTATTAGGATTCATTTTTCAATAGAATCTTACGTATTCATAGGTTCCATCGTTCCCGTCGCTTCGCAATTAATGGTTAGGTTTGAATTCTACAATGGAGCCCCTCAAGAAATTTGTTCTTGAGTCAATCTTTTTAGTCTTTATTGGCTCGAGGCTCTGAATTTTTTTCTATGAATAGATTCATATACTTATTTATGGATGAATCAGTATTGATGCTTTATTACACTGCCTTTTATGAGATGACTCATAAACCTTACATATATTGGAATCCTATATCATTGATATTCTTTTTCTTTCTTTCTCTCAACCTTCCCTTTATCTGCATACTTTTTTTATATCATAATCAGAATCAGATTGATTTTTTTTTTTTTTATGTAAGAAAGATTTCAGTTGCTACAATGATATGACCAATATATCATATCTTGACTGCTTTTTTGTATCCAGATAATGTGAAACGATGAGTTGGTTATTAGTTATATAGTTATTAGTTCACAGTAGGGGTCTGTCCATTTTTTTGGAATTCTATCCTATAAAAAAAACCAACGAGTCGCACACTAAGCATAGCAATTATATGAAATCATCAATCAAATTTTTATTCAAACCTATAGAATTGCTTATTTTTTTGATTTAAGAGAAAAAGCATGAAAAGAAAAAGTTTTTTTTGATTCTATTTTTTTTTATCAATGGATATAGTGTAAAGAGTAAAGCCAGGGAAAGTATTCTTATTCCCAAAATATCCAAATTTTGATGCCTAATACTCCATAGACCGTTCGGACTCCAT